CTAGCATTTGACTACGTACCACTAAAGGATTTAATCGCAAACTTGACAGATAACCCAGAAACTCTAAATTATCTTTAGATAATTGATTTATATTGACCTTTTGCGATTGAAACCATAAGGAAAAATAACATTGCCATAAATTAACAAAATAATATTTCCATTTATTCATCAGAAGCGGCGTATCCTTTGTTGCCAGAATGCATCTTCCGTGATATCTAACATAATGTATGAAAGGATCCTTGAGCAACCCTAGGATTGCCGGAAAATTATTAACAAAAACTTTTAAAAAATGTTGTATTTTTCCATAGAAAAAAATTCGTTCAAAAAGAACTTGATAAGATGTCGATCGGAAATGCGAAGACCGCTTGCGGAGAAAAAAAAAGATGGATTCGTATTCACATACATGAGAATTATATAAGAACAATAAAAATCTTGGATTCAAAATTGATTTTTTTTTTTTATCAAAATTCTTCCAATTGCAATACTCGTATAAACAGAACCGAAAAAAATGCAAAGAAGAGGCATCTTTTACCCGGTAACGTAGGGTTTGAACCAAGATTTCTAGATGGATGGGGTAAGGTATTAGTACATCTAACACACAATTAAAATGTGCTAATTTGTCTTCTAAAAAGGGAAATATTGAATGAATTGATTGTAAATTATAAGATTTTTTTAATTGTTTTCCTTGAAAAGAGGATCCTAATCTTTTAGAAAATGGAATTTCTACAATCATTGCAAATAAAACAGATATCATTTGATAATAGAAAAGACTGGTATGCCCCAAAAAGGAATTTTGGTTCAAATCCTTAGTGGGAATAATCAAACGATTCTGTTCATACATTCGCAAAATTAAGCGTTTCACAATTAGTGAACTATATTTTTTGTCATAATCCGTATTTTCCAAGAAAAAAGCGCGATTTCTGTTTAATCTATTTAAACCATGATCATAAGCAAGTACATAAATATACTCCCGAAAAAAAAGTGGATATAGAAAACTCTGTTGCAGAGCCCCATCGAACTCTAAATATCCTGGAAATTTCTCCATTTGGGTTGAAATTCTATTTGAACTGAAGGTAAAGTCTTTATTTTCTTGAGTTCTGAAATGACACATAGTGCGATACAGTTAAAATAAGGTATTAGACTACAAAAGCAATAGATACCTCATAAACAGGTAGACTGCTAACCGGATTCTCTAATAGGTTTCTGTTCGTTCTATATTCTATATTTCGTTCTATATTCTATATATAGAATAACAAAACAAGATTATTAGAAATCCTTTATTTTTTTTAACCTAATCGCTCTTTTGATTTTGGAAATATATATATTTTTTATCAATATACTGCTTCTTTTACACACTCCAACCTAATCCAAATGGACTAGTTAAAAAATAATTAGGACTCATGAAAAAATTGATAATAACACGCAAGAAAAAAATGCCTTCCCATACCCGTATTAGGCACTAATCTATTTTTAACATTTAATTAGTTCGGGTAATTTTTCAAATTACGAATGGAAGCTCGTTTCTTTTTGTTTCCTGGAATCAGGAAAACTTGTTTTTTTATCCATCCATTTATATTTATTCACTTGACCCAAATTAGAATTCTTGTTTTTTTTTTTCGACATCAAAATAAGATTGTACCGATCAGGAAAGCAAAAAAAATGTTATCTGAATTCTCCCTTGATACGACATGCTATTTTTTCCATTCATTCCTTTCAGGATCAGTCGTGGTCTTACAAACTCTACCGCAGATTTGGACGAATCCTTTTCTTCGTACAAATGTGTAAAAGATGCTAGTCGCACTTAAAAGCCGAGTACTCTACCGTTGAGTTAGCAACCCCCAAAAATAAAAAAAGAACGTACTGCAAATATGTAGATACAACCAGAATAAAGAAAAAATCCAGTCGTGTGTACGTCAGGGATCAATAGATCCATTTATCTATGAGAGAATTATATTTGGTCCATACAATGTTGTCAATATGATTATGAATTTTTCATATAGTGAAAAGACTAGAAAAAAATAAAAAAGCTTAACCCCTTGGTTTGTTAGTTCATACAATGAATGAAAACTAAGCCTGTTAAGATAATCTCAAATCTTGTTATACTTTTTTAGACCCGTTTTTTATGGCCTTTCATTTTTTATGATGACTATATAATTCATATAATAATATATATATTGGTTTTATTCAGAATTAAATGAATATATTATTGTCTATTTTATATACAGTATTATTTTCTATACAATAAAATTTTGTATTTATTAAAAAATTCGAATTTATATAATCTAGATCAAAATTTTTTTTTCGGAAATTTTTTTATGATTATAAAACATAATAGTTGTTAGCAGGGTATTTTTGAGTATTCGTACCTTAGGAGGAATACTAATAATATAGAAATTCTAATAAATAAAAAAAATATGATGGAAGTGAAAGAGGAGGAAAGATCGGAGTAGATAAAATTTGATATCAAGCTATATACGAGTCTTTCACATCCTTTTTTTTATATTTCATTAATTCAATTTCATTTTATTAAGACTTAATTCCGTAAAAATACCTGCCTTCTTTGAAATATCATGAACTGTTCTTGTTGGTTGAGCTCCTTTTTTAAGAAAATCGAGAATAGCAGGAAGATTTAAATAAGTTTGATTTGTTATCGGATCATAAAAACCGACCTTGCTAAGATCTCTTCCTTCTCTTCGGGATCGAACATCAATTGCAACGATTCGATAAACGGCTCATTGGGATAGATGTATATGAATAATACCCCCCCTAGAAACGTATAAGAGGTTTTGGCCTCGTACGGCTCGAGAAAAAAATTCAATGAGTAGAAGTTAACTCTCTGTATAAAATTCAAATATTAAATAGATTAATAAAAACATTAAAGCAATTAGCCAGTATTGAAACCCTAAATATTTTTTTTCCATAAAAAGCATTCATAACATTCGTACTCTCGTAACTCAAGTTAAACAACTCTCAAATATCTCGCCGGAGAATCCTTAAGTACTTTTTTTATTGAGTAGTCTCTAGCCCTTTTTTTGTTTGTCTCATTTTTTAGAATCAATTTTGATTCTTCATTCTGATCTAGTTTTGCAAACAATTGAAAACTGGATTTCCTTGTTTCAGGATTCTTTATCCTTACTTTGAATCTTTAGGTTTAGACATGACTTCGGTGATCTTGAATCGTTTTATTAAAAAAGGGCAGCAACAAGCCCCTTATTTTGTTTATGATTTCTTTTCTTTCTATACAAAGAATCATACAAACGCTTGAGTCACGCATGATAGACTTTTTATTCCTTTTGATTCAAAGAATTGTACAATTTTAAGAAAATTTCCTTTTCCATTGTAAAATTGCTTGAAAGGGCTTTTTTTTAATATAAAACGACTTACGAAGTTGTTCCAACTTATTGATTCGCACTAACCCGAGATCCTAACTCCTGCGAAAGGAATAAAAACTTTCTATTCTCCTCGAGCTCCATCCTGGACTCTTTTTTATATTCCAAAAAGTGTAGGACTCTAGTAAAATAGAACACAAAATGTCGAGCCAAGAGCACCTCTATTCCTATAGAAAAAGTGGCGGATGAAAAAATCCACAGCAGATCATGTCCTTCAATTCAAGTCGCACGTTGCTTTCTACCACATCGTTTTAAACGAAGTTTTACCATAACATTCCTCTAGTTTGTGTAATTGATTCAATTATGGAATAATGAATAGTCGTAGTTCAGTCAGTATATCGTAATCTATACCTTTTCTTTCTCTCTGAATGGAATAGTAAATTTACGCGTAAAGGTTCAGTCAGAATTCAAATGAATACAAAATTAGTTTGAATAGAAATCTATATTTATATATGAATATAGATTTTTTTATTAAAACTCTTTGAATCTATGGTTCTACCTTACTTACCCGCATCACACACAAATTAAAAAAGCAATTTGATTTTTTTGAATTCGGTTGAAATAATGAAAAATAAGTTTCTTCTTCTTTTCATTTCAATATTTTATTCTTAAAATATATTGGATTTTTATGGTGTACAAAGGCAATAGAAGATTTATTCTGTAATGACTGTACTCTGGGACGGAAGGATTCGAACCTCCGAATAGCGGGACCAAAACCCGTTGCCTTACCGCTTGGCTACGCCCCATTTCGCTTTTTATTCAAGACTACTAAAAGATTAATATTCCTATTGGTTGTTCGTCAATTCAAAATTAAATATAGATTATATCGGTGCTATAGTTTTAACACGTGTAGAGAGCAAATCAAACTTACTTTATTGATCATTACATAGAATTCAATTAAGATATTGTATGAAAATATTATTTCTTTAATTCTCATAAGAGAATGAAAGGATTTTTGATTGAGTAAGTTCAACAAAGTCTTTTTAGACTATCTTTCTTTATTTTTTCCTTATATAAAAAATATATTAATAACTCAATCAAAATTAAATTATCCACAAGAACACCAATTTTTGTTATGCTTAATATATTTAATTTGATCTGTATTTGTTTTAATTCTGCCCTTTTTTCAAGCACTTTTTTAGTCGCCAAATTGCCAGAGGCCTACGCCTTTTTGAATCCAATCGTAGATGTTATGCCCGTAATACCTCTTTTCTTTCTTCTCTTAGCCTTTGTTTGGCAAGCCGCTGTAAGTTTTCGATGAAATTCTTAATACTGTCTTAAAAAAATTCACGATTTTTATTCTTCCAACAATTCAAAAGATCAAAAAAATCTTGACGTATGAATGAACTCTCAATTTAAAACATTTAATTTTTTTGGTAGCCATACTAAATCTGGATCATTTCTATTTCCTAAATTTTATCCTCTTTTCCCTAAATGAAATAACCTAATTAGATTAGAGTTCACCAAAAAAAATACCTAGATGTTGGTATGCAAATCTGTTTGAATATGAAAGATTCTACTATTTTCTTAATTACAAATGACTTTCTCAAACCTTTTTTATTTATTTATTGGTATCAAAATTAGATATTTGATATAAAAATAGAGAATCTAGTCTCTTTTTTTTTAGTAAGATCTTGGAGATTGTGTAATGCTTACTCTCAAACTTTTTGTATACACTGTAGTTATATTCTTTGTTTCTCTCTTCATATTTGGATTCCTATCTAATGATCCAGGACGTAATCCGGGACGTGAAGAATAAAAAAGAAATATTTTTTATTGCTTTATTTAAGTAGTGACAATGCTCGAATTTTATTAGGATTTTATCTATTACACACCATCAAAAGGAGAAAGGGAAAGAGAGGGATTCGAACCCTCGGTACGATTAACTCGTACAATGGATTAGCAATCCAACGCTTTAGTCCACTCAGCCATCTCTCCTAATCGAAAAGGGATACTTATTAGGTTCCATTAAACAAAAAAAAGGCGTGAAAAAGAACCTTCTCCCCTTTATTCTTAAAAAGCTTTCTTTTTTTGTATAGATTATTCTTTAATATTATATATATTTTTTCATTTTCTATATTTTATTATATATATAATTATATAATTTCTTTTTTATTATTATTATATAAATATATTCATCCTCTATTTATATATATAATATATATTACTATTATATAACTATTTTTATAGAACTTTCTCAGTAATTCTAGTTACATTACAAATTTAGCTAAAGATTAGATAAAGAAAAGGCGCGAACTCGAAAGAGAAATAAATAAAACTACAATCATAGAAATAGAGAATCCTTTTTTTATTTTGTCTCGTCAAAACACAAGTAAAAGATCTTTTTGATTTTAAATAGCCTGGCCTGGTCAGTCCCCAGCCGGGCCTTTTTTTGTTAAAATTAAAAAGACTCATTCGATGGATTTTTAGACAAAAAAGATTTGAAATTGAAAAAAAAAAGTGGAATTTAATTCGCTTTTACTTATTTTATTAAGTAAACGCTAGAATTTTCGCATTTTTTTTTCAGATTTTTTTATTACACCCCCGATTACTTTGTTCGACAAAAGCTTGATTTATATGCAATAATTGCATTGTAGCGGGTATAGTTTAGTGGTAAAAGTGTGATTCGTTCCTTTAATCCCTTTAATAGTTAAAGGGTCTCTCGGTTTGATTCATCTTCCGATCAAAAATTTTATTTCTTAAAAGGATTTAGTCCTTTCCCTTTCAATGAAAAATTCAAGGAAGATTATAGATTCTCGTAATTTGTATCCAAAGACTCTAATCAATTGTAAATTTGGATTATGAAATTCCGAAACATAATTTTTGAATTGGATGACTATTTACAATTCAATAAGTATAACAAGAGGATCCATGGATAAAGCTAGAAAAGTTTCTTTCTAATCGTAACTAAATCTTCAGTTCTATTCATTGTTTGGTATAGAAAAAATTGAAGCAAAATAGCTATTAAACGAGAACTTTGGTTTACTAAAGACATCGACATATTATATTGTTTTAGCTCGGTAGAAACCAAATACTTTTCCTAAGGATTCCGTTAATATAGAAATAAAGAACGAAGTAACTAGAAAGATTGTTCGAGTTCGCCTGATCTATCTTCTAGAAGGATCATCTAGAAAGCAAAATTTTCTGTGAAAGTACTCAGACGGAAAAAAAGCTAACATAGATGTTATGGGTCGAATTTTGATGTCGTTCCCGTCTTTTTTTATTTGGGAATTTCTTCATCCATCATAAAGGAGCCGAATGAAACCAAAGTTTCATGTTCGGTTTTGAATTAGAGACGTTAAAAATATAAAAATGATCGATCGACGTCGACTAAAACCCTTAGCCTTCCAAGCTAACGATGCGGGTTCGATTCCCGCTACCCGCTCTAAATTCACAATTGCCCTTTTTTTATTAGAGATAATTTTCTCTATTAGAATTGTCTAATAGCAATTGTGTATTGAACTGAATTCAATACACAATTGCTCAAAAAATTTCGCACATTCTTTTTTTTTAACAATTGGAAAGTAAAAAAAAACGAAAAGCGTCCATTGTCTAATGGATAGGACATAGGTCTTCTAAACCTTTGGTATAGGTTCAAATCCTATTGGACGCAATAGCAATATATCTATATTGATATTTATCTATTATTTCCACTTCTATATATTATATATAATATATTTTTATTCTATTTCGAAAAAAGATAAGAAATAAATAGAATAAGAAAGAAATTCTGAATGCTTTAAGATTTAATATTAAACAGATATTAGTTATATACTTCTTTCTATTATATATACTTGACTTATAGACTTATATTTATAGAATTTCTTTAAAATTTAATTAAAATTAAAGAGTCAAATTCACTAAAGAATCAAAAAGTAAGAACGATCCGTTTCGTTTCTTTTTTTATACTTTCTCCTGAAGTAGAAAACGTTCTAGTTGCTCTTGAATACCTTCTTTCAAAAAGCTTTCTGCTTCAGCGGTTAATGTCTTGGTAGAGGCTATTATTTCTTGAAACTGAGGTTTATTCGTTTTTAAGTAAGTGCGTAACTGAACGAGAAATTTTCTTACTTGTCCGATTTCTAATCCATCCAAATAACCATTTGTTCCGGTA